TGGGCAAATAGGATTATTTTCTTCTAGAGATCTTTTACTTTTTTTCCTCATGTGGGAGTTAGAATTAATTCCCGTTTATCTACTTGTATCGATGTGGGGAGGAAAAAAACGTCTGTACTCAGCTACAAAATTTATTTTGTACACGGCGGGGGGTTCTGTTTTTCTTTTAATGGGAGTTCTGGGTATCGCTTTATATGGTTCTACTGAACCAACATTAAATTTTGAAATATTAGCCAACCGGTCCTATCCTGTGAACTTGGAAATACTATTTTATATTGGATTTTTTCTTGCTTTTGCTGTCAAATTGCCAATCATACCCCTACATATATGGTTACCCGATACCCATGGAGAAGCACATTATAGTACTTGTATGCTTCTAGCCGGAATCTTATTAAAAATGGGAGCGTATGGATTAGTTCGGATCAATATGGAATTATTTCCTCATGCTCATTCTATATTTTCTCCTTGGTTAATGGTAGTAGGCGCAATGCAAATAATCTATGCGGCTTCAACATCTCTCGGTCAACGGAATTTAAAAAAAAGAATAGCCTATTCCTCTGTATCTCATATGGGTTTCATAATTATAGGAATTGGTTCTATCACAGATATGGGACTCAACGGAGCCCTTTTACAAATAATCTCTCATGGATTTATTGGCGCGGCGCTTTTTTTCTTGGCCGGAACAACTTATGATAGAATACGTCTTGTTTATCTTGACGAAATGGGCGGAATAGGTATTCCAATGCCAAAAATATTCACGATGTTCAGTAGCTTTTCGATGGCCTCCCTTGCATTACCTGGCATGAGTGGTTTTGTTGCCGAATTAATAGTTTTTTTTGGACTAATTACTAGTCCAAAATATCTTTTAATGACAAAACTCCCAATTACTTTTGTAATGGCAATTGGAATGATATTAACTCCTATTTATTTATTATCTATGTTACGACAGATGTTTTATGGATACAAGATATTTAATGGTTCAGACTCTTATTTTTTTGATTCTGGGCCGCGAGAGTTATTTCTTTCGGTTTCTATTTTTTTACCCGTACTCGGTATTGGTATGTACCCCGATTTCGTTCTTTCACTATCAGTTGAAAAGGTTGAAGTTATTCTATCTAATTCTTTTTTTAGATAATTTATAAATCTTATCATTTACAAAAGCGTTCGTTGTAAAATGGTACAATGACAAAGAGCCTGTCGAATCATATTTGAATATGATTCGACAGGCTCTCGCCAATTCACACAAAGTTTTTTTATCTGATCTACGTTGTACACCCTTTTATTGCTATTTGTAAGAACCCCCCCTTTTTTTTGAATTCAATTAGATGTTAATGTAAATGAACCATAACTATGTAGTCCTATTCCTAATAGATTGACTCCAAAATAGCATATCCAAATTATAAGAAATCCAATAGATGCTACAATTGCTGAATTTGTACCCTTCAGTTTTATATTTGTTCGAGTATGTAAATAAATTGAAAATATGATCCAAGTAATAAAAGCCCAAGTTTCCTTTGGGTCCCAACTCCAATAGGATCCCCATGCTTCGTTAGCCCATACTGCTCCAGAAAGAATTCCTATGGTTAAAAAGATAAATCCTAGACTAATAACTCGATAACTCCAATAATCCAATTTTTCAATCAATTGTGATCTATAATAATTCCTTGGGAAAAAAAAAGAAGTTTTTTGTAAAACATCCCTTTGTTCATTCATGTATTCGATTTCACCAAGGAAAAATGAATCATTTAAATTCAATAAATGATTACTCGTAGAAAAAAGCTTTCTCTTTTTTCTAACTGTAATGACTAGAAGTGATACTGATAATAATGATCCACATAAAAGGGCCGCATAGCCTAATATCATCATACTTACGTGCATTATTAGCCACTCGGATTGAAGGGCAGGTACCAATATTGTCGATTCGTGTATTTCAGTTAAAAGGCCTGAAGTAGCAAAGCCCTGGGAAAAAAGAGCACTTGGGCCAATTATTGTGCTTAGAATATTTTGGTTTTTTTTGAAATATGAAACTATATAAATAAAGGAAAAACTCCATGAAAGAAAGATTAACGATTCATATAAATCACTTAGTGGAAAATGTCCCGAATAAATCCAACGAGAAATTAATAATCCTGTTATACAGAAAAAAATCATTATCATGCCCGTTTTGGATGAATCATCTAATTTTACGATTTCATCGACTAAAAAGGTTATCAAATGAATTGTAATTATAATTGAAACGATCGAAAAAGAAATATGAGTTAATATATGCTCTAAGGTTGAAAATATCATAAAATAAAGAGTTCCTTAATTATAAAATCGAAATTAGCAATTGAATTTATTATAGGATCTATTTTATTTTTTTAAGAGATGATATGCCGCCACTCGGACTCGAACCGAGATGCTCTAGCACTGCTTCCTAAGAGCAGCGTGTCTACCGATTTCACCATAGCGGCCTGTCTTGACCTCATAATAACCTATGAATAAATAATCGTCTAGATTT